ATTGTATTGTTGAAACTTGCTTGAACATGAATAACGCCCTTTGGTATTCTCCGCGTACTTTTACGTGAGCTAATACGTCCATTTCTACGTGAACCGATTCTTGGTATGGGTTTTGCCATATTTTATCATCTCATAAATCTAAGTCAGAAATATATGGATATATCCATTTCATGTCAAAACGGATCCTTTAATTTCTTTTTATGTGTATTGTGTATATAGTGGGTGGCCTTTAGGGGTTCTTTTTTTATAAAGATTATCCTTGTCTTTGTTTATGTCTCGGATTGGAACAAATTACCATAATTCGTCTCCGCCTACGGATCAGGCGACATTTTTCACAAATTTTCCGAATGGAGGCCCTTATTTTCATATTTGTCATTCCTTACCTTAATTCCGAATCTACTTATTGGAAGAAAATAAGTTTCTTGAAATTTTCTATTTCGAATTGTATCCCTACAAAAAAAGAATATTGCAAGTGAAAAGACTACTTCACCTAATCATTCGAATCTTTGTTTCGTAGTCTTTAAATTATACGCCCTCTGGTTCTGGTTGAATCGTAACAACTTACTGCAATTTTGACTCTATATGCCCTAGTATATGTATAAAACTATGTCGAATCCTTCCTGAAACGTAACCTAGAATTGGTTCCTCATTATCTAAACAAACCCCAAACATACCATTGGGAAGTGATTCAGTAATTAAACCTTCATAAATCCTTTTTTGTTCGTTCATTCCAGATGAAACCCCTTTCAAAGTATCAATTAATGAGGGGGGAGTGGTATTAGAAACCCACCTCTTCTCTTTTTTTTTTCCAAATAGGGAAGTTCTGTGTATAATTCGAATATCATAAAGATTACCATATATAACACAAAATTTCTCCGCCGATTCCCTGTAGTCGAGCTTCTCTGTCTGTCATTATACCCCGAGAAGTAGAAAGAATTACAATGCCCATTCCGCCTAAAATTCTAGGAATTTGTTGATAGTTAGAATAGATTCGGAGACCAGGTCGACTGATCCGTTTTAAATTTAAAATCGTTTTATATGGTCCTTTCCTATTTCTTCTATGTCGTAGGGTTAAAACCCAAAACTCCTTGTTGCTTTCCCGATGTTTCCTTACGTTTTCAATAAAACCTTCTCGTAAAAGTATTTTAACAATGTTTTCGGTGATGTTAGTAGATGGTATTCGAACCATTCCTTTTCTATTCATGTCAGCATTGCGAATAGAGGTTATTATGTTAGCAATAGTGTCCTTACCCATGATATAAACGAAAATTATTGGTTACTTTTAATTTTGATCTAATCAACATGCTTTTTTTATTAAATAGTTATGAATTTTAAAAGGTATATACGTGATACACAATCTACTAATTAATTTCATTGAAATACTATAACTATCTCACGGTCTCATCTTATAAGACTTCAGGTGCTAATGAAATAATTTTAGTGAAATTTAACTGTCTCAATTCTCGGGCAATCGCACCAAAAATTCGGGTTCCTTTTGGATTTCCTTCTTGATCAATAACAACCGCAGCATTGTCATCATATCGTATTATCATACCGTTTTCTCGTTTGAGTTCTTTACAAGTACGTACAATTACAGCTCTGATTACTTCTGATCTTTCTAGAGGTGTATTTGGGACGGCTTTCTTGATTACAGCAACAATAACGTCACCAATATGAGCATATCGTCGATTACTAGCCCCTATGATTCGAATACACATCAATTCTCGGGCTCCGCTGTTATCTGCTACATTCAAAAGGGTTTGAGGTTGAATCATATTATTTTGGAATCTTTTCGTTCAATGCAAAGGGCGAAGTAAAAAAAAAAAAGAAATATTGTTTGTCCAAAAAAAAAAGAAATCTGCAATTGCAATTGTTTTTTTTTTCATCTCAAACAAAGACCGCTTTCCTTTGATTCTACATTTCTATCCCGAAGTAATGAATTGGGTTCGTATAGGCATTTTGGATGCCGCTATTGCAATAGCTTTTCTGGCTATATTTTCGGCTACTCCACTGATTTCATAAAGTATTCTACCTGGTTTAACAACAGCTACCCAATATTCGGGGGATCCTTTTCCTGAACCCATACGTGTTTCTGTGGGTCTTAGTGTAACGGGTTTATCTGGAAATATACGTACCCATATTTTTCCGCCGCGTCGTGCATTTCGTGTCATTGCCCTTCGTCCCGCTTCGATTTGTCTAGATGTGATCCAAGCGGGTTCAAGTGCCTGAATAGCGTATCTACCGAAGCAAATACGATTGCCTCGATAAGATATTCCTTTCATTCTTCCTCTATGGTGTTTACGAAATCTGGTTCTTTTGGGGTTATAGTTGATGGTTATTTCTCAATTCCATCTCTACTACAGAACTGGACATGAGAGTTTCTTCTCATCCAGCTCCTCGCGAATGAAACGATTCAAAAAAAGATAGATGTATTTACTGAATAATAGATTGAATGATGGGATTCTTTGAGATTTCATTTAATCAATCTATTAGAAATTTGTATATCTTCTTTTGATAGAAAACTAAACTCTTTATAGATTCTAAAATAATAGAATAATTTTGTTTTATTATATTATAGTTTTCTAAAAAATTATAGAATAGATACTAGAATCTCGTATTATATTTGATCGACCCCAATTTAGAAATCTAATAAAATGGAAACGTTCGCGGGCGAATATTTACTCTTTTTATATGTGTTTCGGTTCTCGGGTTAGTTAGCCCATGAACCGACCTCTCATACTAAACGTATTGGTCTTGGGTTCCTTCCGCCATCCTACCCAATGAATTATTCGGATTCGTTTTCAATAGAATATTATGTATTCATGGGTTCCCTCGTTCCCATCGCCTCTCGATTAATGGTTAGGTCTTAATTCTACAATGGAGCCCTTAATAAAATTTGTTCTTGAGTCAATCTTCTCAGTCTTTATTGTCTCGGGGCTCTTGGCTTTTTTGTTCTATAAACAGATTCATCTAATTATGAATCCAGCAGTCTTAATGCTTTATTACACTACCTTTTATGAGATGACCCACAGACCTTACATATTACATATTGGAATCATATATCATTCAGATTCTTTTTCTCTCTTTCTTTCACCCTTCCATTTATCCGCATACTTTTATTGCTTCACAACTCATAATCGGATTGTTTTTTTTTTTTTTTATGCAAAAAAGATTTCAGTTGCTACAATGATATGACCAATATAACATATCTTGCCTGGTTGGTTTTTTAGATCCAGATAATGCGAAGCGATGAGTTGGTTATTAGTTTTAGGTGATTAGTTTTATAATTATTAGTTCAGATTATGTATGGGCTGATCCTTCTAATCCTAACTTTCAAAAAACTGACGAGTCGCACACTAAGCATAGCAATTATCTCAAATGATTAATTTCATTTTTATTTAACCTTATAGAATTTCTCATTTTTTATTTAAACGAAAAAGAAGGATTTGTCATTTCTTGGTCGATTATTGAATAAAACGTAAACACAAGTTGAGTAAGGACTTATTATTGCTCGTCTACAAATATCCAAATTTTGATGCCTAATACCCCATAGATAGTTCGAACTGGATAGCAACAATAATCAATTTTAGCTCGAATGGTTTGTAGAGGAACCCTTCCTTCTCTGATCCATTCAACACGTGCAATTTCTTTTCCGTCGATACGTCCAGCAATTTGTATTTGAATTCCCTTTGTCCCCGCCTGTTCAGTTAATTCAATAGCCTTTTTCATAGCTTTGCGAAATGAAACTCTATTCTTTAATTGTCCGGCTATAAATTCGGCGAGAATATTAGGGTGTCCATAAGGGTTTCCTATTCTTGTAATAGCAATGTTGAGTTTTCGGTTCACAGAATTTAATTCTTTTTGTACATTCATCTGTAATTCTTCGATTTTTCGAGACCCACCTTCGATTAATAACTTGGGGAATCCCATAAAGATTCTCACTTGAATAAGATCAATTTTTTTTTGAATCTCGATACGTGCAATTCCCTCAACACCAGAGAATATTCTCATGTTTTTTTGTACATAATTCTGGATACAATCTCGTATTTTTTGATCTTCTTGTAAACTTTCGGAATATTTTTTGGGGTGTGCAAACCAAAGAGAATGGTGCCCTTGGGTTGCACCAAGTCTAAAACCGAGTGGATTTATTTTTTGTCCCATAATCCCCCATTATTATACATGTTATAACACGTCATATCTGTGTACTTTTCTTTCGTTATCCATCCACCAGGTTTGTTTAAGTCTAATATCTTGTATTGGTATCTTTGAAACTCTTCTTCATTCAAAGATGTATTTTTCAATACAATAGTTATAGAACAAGTGGGTCGTTTTATGGGATAACTTCGCCCTTGAGCTCGAGGTTTTAATTTTTTCACAGTCGTACTTTGGTTGACTTCTGCTTTACTAATGACTAAATTTCTTTCGTTGAAACCCATATTGTGACTAGCATTTGCTGCTGCCGAATAAACCAATTTTAAAATTGGATAACATGCTCGATAAGGCATGAGTTCGAGTATCATCATTGTTTCTTCGTAGGAACGTCCACGAATCTGATCAATTACTCTTCGGGCTTTGTGGGGGGACATACGGATATGTTGAGCTAAAGCGTATACTTCCGTATATCGATTATTTTTTATCTCCTTTATCTTTTTTATCTTCTTTATCATAGGGTTTACCTCTTAGTAATGAACGATAGGTATCTATATTCACTTTTTTTTTTTAATATTAATTATTAACGACGGGATCTATTATCATTTTTCACATGCCCCCGGAAATTTCGAGTGGGTGCAAATTCTCCCAATTTATGACCTACCATGCGATCTGTTATATAAATAGGCAAATGGTCCTTTCCATTATGAATAGCAATAGTATGCCCAATCATTGTGGGTATAATGGTAGATGCTCGAGACCAAGTTACTATTATTTCTTTTTCTCCCTTTGTGTTAAGCTTATTTATTTTTTTTAATAAGTGGTTTCCCAGAAAAGGATTTTTTTTTAAT